ATGCGTTGATTATTTTCGACAAATCATAAAGACATTGGTACATTATATATTTTATTTGGAATATGATCAGGTTTAGTAGGAACTGCTTTAAGTCTCCTTATTCGAGCTGAATTAGGACAACCAGGAGCATTACTTGGAGATGATCAATTATATAATGTAATTGTTACAGCACATGCTTTTGTAATAATTTTTTTCTTGGTAATGCCTATAATGATTGGTGGATTTGGGAATTGATTAGTTCCTTTAATATTAGGGGCTCCTGATATAGCTTTTCCTCGATTAAATAATATAAGTTTTTGATTATTACCTCCTGCTCTATTATTGCTCTTATCTTCAGCTGCTGTTGAAAGTGGTGTCGGAACAGGATGAACTGTTTACCCTCCATTAGCCGGAAATTTAGCTCATGCAGGAGGTTCGGTAGACCTAGCAATTTTTTCCCTACATTTAGCTGGTGTATCTTCTATTTTAGGAGCTGTTAATTTTATTACAACTATTATTAATATACGTTGACGAGGTATACAATTCGAACGTCTACCTTTATTTGTTTGATCTGTTAAAATTACGGCAATTCTTCTTTTACTATCTCTTCCTGTATTAGCAGGGGCTATTACAATATTATTAACAGATCGAAATTTTAATACCGCATTTTTTGATCCTGCTGGTGGTGGGGATCCAATTTTGTATCAACATTTATTTTGATTTTTTGGCCATCCAGAGGTATATATTTTAATTCTTCCTGGATTTGGAATAATTTCACATATTGTAAGTCATTATTCCTCTAAAAAAGAAACTTTTGGAACATTGGGAATAATTTATGCTATGCTTGCTATTGGGGTATTAGGTTTTATTGTATGAGCTCATCATATGTTTACAGTCGGAATGGATGTAGACACACGTGCTTATTTTACAGCTGCTACTATAATTATTGCTGTTCCCACAGGAATTAAGGTATTTAGTTGATTAGCTACAATTCACGGAGCTAAAATTAAATATGAAACACCTATATTGTGGGCTCTAGGTTTTATTTTCTTGTTTACCGTTGGAGGTTTAACAGGGATTGTATTATCTAATTCTTCTTTGGATATTATACTTCATGATACATATTATGTAGTTGCTCATTTTCATTATGTTTTATCAATAGGAGCAGTTTTCGCTTTATTTGGGGCTTTCAATTATTGATTTCCTTTATTAAGTGGTGTAACATTACATTCTCGTTGAACTAAAGCTCATTTTTATATTATATTTATTGGTGTTAATGTAACTTTCTTTCCTCAACATTTTTTAGGATTAAGAGGAATACCTCGTCGATATTCTGATTACCCTGATTGCTATACTAAATGAAATGTAATTTCTTCTATTGGATCAATGATTTCTTTCGTTGCTGTACTTTATTTCATGGTAATTGTATGAGAAGCTTTAGTTTCTCAACGAAGTGTTGTTTGAAGAACACACTTAAGTACTGCTTTAGAATGAGATAATATTTTACCAGCAGATTTTCATAATGCCCCTGAAACTGGAGCATTAGTTGCTTAAATATTTTTAAAACTTGTAAAATTTATATAAGATATGGGTCTATGAGGACAATTAGGGTTCCAAGATGCAGCAGCTCCTTTAATAGAAGAATTAATTTTTTTTCACGACCATGCTATAATGATTTTAGTTATAATCATTAGTTTAGTTGGATATGCTGCTCTTTCTTTAATACTTAATAATTACACATGTCGATCTCTTGTTGAAGGTCAAGAAATTGAAACTATTTGAACAATTATTCCTGCAGTTATTCTAGTTTTTTTGGCTCTTCCTTCTTTGCGTTTATTATATCTCTTAGATGAAGTTGGTAATTGCAGTTTAAGGGTAAAAACTATTGGGCATCAGTGATATTGAAGCTATGAATATTCAGATTTTCCTAGTATTGAATTTGATTCATATATAATCCCTACAAATGAGTTAGAGCCTGGAGACTTTCGTTTGTTAGAAGTTGACCATCGGATAGTTTTACCAACTCAGACAGATGTTCGGGTTTTAGTCACTTCTGCAGATGTAATTCATTCTTGAACTGTTCCTTCACTAGGAGTAAAGGTAGATGCTGTACCAGGACGTTTAAATCAGTTAGGTTTCTTTATCAAATATCCAGGAGTTTTTTATGGACAATGTTCTGAAATTTGTGGAGCTAATCACTCTTTTATACCTATTGTTGTAGAAGCTATTCCTCTAAAAAATTTCATGGAATGAGTAGTTAGAGTTTCTGAATAAAAAGTTAGTTAAAATATAATATAGGGTTGTCAGCTCTAAGTTACTAACAATATTTAGTACTTTTTATATGCCACAGTTGTCTCCTTTAAATTGAATCCTATTATTTCTTTTATTTTGATCTGCTGTTTTATGTATGTCTGTTTTACTCTGATGATCTAGAAAAGTTTTTTTTCAAGGAAGATCTTCTTCTTCTAAAGTTTTAAAAGAAAACAAATGAAACTGATAAAAAGAATGCTTGTTGATATTTTCTCTTCATTTGATGACAATAATCAGGTTTTTATGTCTTTATATATTTTAATGTGACTATTTTCATTAGTTACAATTGTATTATTTAGTTCTTCTTATTGAGTTATATCTCCACGATGAACTAGTGTTATTTGAATTTTTAAAGAGACTGGGTCATCACAAGTTTTCCGTTCTTATGGAATTAATATAGGAGGATTTGTTAATGTAATTTCCGGGCTTTTTCTTTTTTTAATTGTAATAAATTTAAGAGGTTTAATTCCTTATGTTTTTAGAACAACTAGACATTTAGCTATTTCACTATCATTGGGAATGCCTTTATGACTTTCTTTAATTATTTCAGCAGTCTTTTTTAATCCAAGTTCGGTGGTTGCAGGTCTTCTCCCAATAGGAGCTCCAGCACCACTAAATCCTTTTTTAGTCATTATTGAGACTGTAAGAATTCTTGTACGTCCTATTACATTATCAGTTCGATTAACTGCTAATATAAGAGCAGGTCATATTGTGTTAACTCTTATTGGAAACTATTTAACGGCTAGTTTCTTTATGTCTTCAGTATTTTCTATGGCTTTACTTTTATGTATTCAAATTTTTTATACAATTTTTGAGTTTGGTATTAGATTAATTCAGGCTTACATTTTTTGTTTATTAATTACTCTTTATTCAGATGAACACCCTCATTAATACGGATAAAATAAACTTTATTTATTAGCTATGATAATCAATGATTAATTGTAAAAGAATTTATTATTCATTTTTGGGGTATGAACCCAACAGCTTGTATTTAGCTTATTTTACAGTTTGTTGAGGAGACTTAACTCCGTTAATAGATCTACAGTCTACCGCTTTTATCCTCAGCCATCAAACAAACACACTAGGATTATCTCCTTCCTTGATTTTGCAGGTCAATGTTTTGCATAAACTATAGTGCGCAAGGTTTAAAGATATTTCTTTATTTTAAGCTTTGAAGGCTTATAGTTTTATTAACTTAAAACCTTACCAGGAGGATATGATCCTCTCCTAAGAAATCAAAATTCTTTGTGCCCTAACACCGCTTTGTAATTTTATCTCTTTTAAATTATATTTAACCCTTCTGCTTGGAAGGCAGATGTACTACACATACTCAAGAGATATTTCTAATAAATTACTTTATTCTTTTAGAATGAAAATCTAACGTGCCAATTTACACCATAGAAACATGTATTATATAATACATTATTTGAGTACCATATTTTTAAATTAATTAAGTTTTCATATTAAGAATTCTATATAGACTAAAGCTTGGCTCTGACTTTAAGCATGATAAAGAACTAAAGAATACACATGGTTTTTATAGAAAGAGGCGAGGGGAAGAAAATCATATATTTAAATTGAAAAAATTAATTCCTGTATTTTCTTCGTAGTATTATAGAATTAGATGATACATTGAAATGTCCCGCTAACACCAGTGCTGAATGTTAAAAAAAAAGTGTAAACTTGAATTAATTTAGTTCAAAAAATCTGGTTAACTTGGTGCCAGCATCCGCGGTTAAACCAAGAAGATTAAGTCATGCATTTTCGGTGAAAAGACAGTTAAGTAGTATAAAAGCTTTTTAAATTGTTATTAAGAAGTAAAATTCGCAAATAATCTAGAAACTTAATTAAAGCTAAAAAACTGAAGCTGTGACACCCTCGAGGGAAACTGGGATTAGATACCCCATTATTCTTGGATATAAAAAGATATAAGTTTACCAGAGTACTATGGATTGATAACATTTAAAACTCAAAGAGCTTGGCGGTGTTTTAGACTCTTTAGGGGAACCTGTCTCATAATCGACAATCCACGTTAAACCTGACCTTTATTTGCATTCAGTTTGTATACCGTCGTCGTCAGGTAACTTTTTAGAAAAAAGGAGTTAGCAACTGAGTTAACGATAAACTCTCACGTCAGATCAAGGTGCAGCCGACATAAAGGGGAGGATGGGTTACAATTATAAGAATTATAACTACGGAATAACAACTTTAAATAGAAGTTATGAAGGAGGACTTAAAAGTAAAATAAAATAGTTAAGTATATTGAATCGAGCTCTGAAACGTGCACACATCGCCCGTCGCTCTCGTTGAAAAACGAGATAAGTCGTAACATAGCAGGGGTAATGGAAATTGCCCCTAAATTAAAAACATAGTATAATATTAATACATTTCACTTACACTGAAAATATACTTAGATATGAGTTGTTTTTAAGTATAAATTAAAACATATATAAATATATTTCAATTAACTAAAAACATTAATAAATTTAGTAATGGTGAAAGAAAATTATTTTAAACATGAAAAGTACTGAGAAGGAACTTTTTGAGCTAATTAATAAAAAGAATAAGTTTCTGTACCTTTTGCATCATGGTTTAGCTAGATTTAATTTTTTTAAGAAAATTCTCGAAATCTAATGGGCTATTTTTAACCGACATTATTAGATGTATTAAAACTAATTGTAGCAAAAATTTTTTTAGAGTTAAAAATAGAAATGAAATTTTATCCGTATTAGATGATAGCTAGTTCTTTTCTAAAAGTATAGAAGTACTGCAAATTTCTAATGTTATTGAATGAATATCTAAAACATATATAGAAGTTTAGTTAGGTTTTTGAGGATAAGCTCAAAAACATAATAATTTGTATCTTAATGTAAATAGTTAAATTTAGGCTTGAAAATGGCCATAATGCATGATTTTGTTATAATTTCATTACTTTTATTTACATAGAATTGATTTACTTTACTTCAGAAGAGAAAATTTTTAAATATAAATTAAAATTAAACGCATGCTAAAATGAGTATTTATTAAAGTATATTCTTTATTATAATAAAATTATAAACTTAATAGAATATTTTTATTAAAAATTGATAAAAGGAACTCGGCAAAACTTGATTCCGCCTGTTTATCAAAAACATGGCTCCTTGCTGTTAATGAATAGGGAGTCGGACCTGCTCGGTGAATATATTTTAACAGCCGCGGTACTCTGACCGTGCAAAGGTAGCATAATCATTTGCCTTATAATTGAAGGCTAGTATGAATGGTTTGACGAGAATTAAGCTGTCTCTTTTCAACTAATTATAACTTTATTAACAGGTGAAGAAGCCTGTGTTTTATTGAAAGACAAGAAGACCCTATCGAGCTTTAAGAAATTTAATAGGCTTATCATATATTTATACAGATGTAAGGCTATTAAGAACTTTGGTTGGGGCGACTGAGGAACATAAAAAGCTTCCTTTACAATTTAAGAACTTACAAGTATTGATCCAATAAATTTGATTAAAGGAATTAGTTACCGTAGGGATAACAGCATAATCTTCTTTGAGAGTTCTTATCGAAAAGAGGGTTTGTGACCTCGATGTTGGACCAGAATACCCAGAAGATGCAGCCGTCTTCAATGGTTGGTCTGTTCGACCATTAAAATTCTACGTGATCTGAGTTCAGACCGGCGTGAGCCAGGTCAGTTTCTATCTTCAATTTTTATAATGGCCTTAGTACGAAAGGACCAGGCTATTGCAATATAATTTGTTATTTTGCGATTTAATATAAAAAATAATTCATTTTATGATTAGTATCAAATTAGCAAAGATTAATGCAATTGACTTAGGATCAATAGACATAGGTGAAATCCCTTTATTTGATACATAAAGATGGCAGAAAAAGTGCATTAGGTTTAAGCCCTAAATATGAAGATTAAATTTCTTCTCTTTATAATGTATATTTCTGTAATTTCATGTTTATGCTCTTATATTTGCGTTTTATTGGCTGTCGCTTTTTTTACTCTTTTAGAACGTAAAGGATTAAGTTATATACAATTGCGAAAAGGACCTAATAAGGTTGGGATTATAGGACTTCCACAGCCTATTGCAGATGCAGCTAAACTTTTAACAAAAGAAATTGCTAAGCCAACTATGGCTAATTATTCACCTTATTTTTTAGCTCCAATTTTTAGTTTTATCTTAGCTCTTTTATTATGGCAACTATATCCTAGTTTATATTCTTTAGGCTATTTTAAGTGAGGAATTCTTTTTTTTCTATGTGTTTCAGGTATGAATGTTTACGGAACCCTATTAGCAGGATGAGCAAGAAATTCTAAATATGCTTTATTAGGAAGTCTTCGAGCTATTGCACAAACAATTTCCTATGAAATTAGAATAGCTTTAATTCTACTTTTCCCGCTTTTTTTAGTAGGTACTTTTAGCCTTATTGAGGTGAAAGAGTCTCAAGAAATTATTTGATTAAGTTTTTTAATAATTCCTGTATCTTTAATTTGATTCGTAACTTGTGTTGCAGAAACTAATCGAGCTCCTTTTGACTTTGCTGAGGGGGAGTCAGAATTAGTTTCAGGATTTAATATTGAATATGGATCAGCTGGGTTTGCTTTAATTTTTCTGGCAGAATATGCAAATATTTTGGTTATGAGCCTTTTCTCTGCTCTTTTATTTTTTGGTGGAAGATCGATTTTTTTTATAGATAGGGATATTATATTTATGGTAAAAGTATTATTTTTTGCCTTTTTATTTATTTGAGTGCGTGGTAGATATCCACGATTTCGTTATGATTTATTAATGGGATTAACTTGAAAAGGTTTTTTACCTGCTTCTCTTTCTTGTTTATTAATAATCGCAATATTAGCCTCTTGCATTTATTATTAATAATTTCCGAAAATGTAGTTTAATTAAAATATTAGCATTGGAAGCTAAAGATTAGGTAACAGTCCTACATTTCGAAATGACTGCTTTAATTATTTTTAGAATAGCTTTTTCTAGTTTTCTCCTCCTACCTTTTATATCTCAACCTCTTAGATTAGGTTTAATTGTTATAATTTCTACATTATTTATATGTATTGCTAGTGCAATTACCTTATCATCATGATACGGATATATTTTATTTTTAATTTACGTGGGAGGGCTCTTAGTAATATTTGCCTATGTAGCTGCTTTATCTCCGAATGTATTATTCGGAAGTGGAGCCCCAGTGATTCTCTTTGGTTTATCTTTTTTGATTTTTCTAGTCTTTTTATTTAACTATAGTCTTGTAGATTTACCTTTATTAAGCTATATAAGAGAAGTTAGAAAATCTAGATTTTTAAAAATTTACGGATCTGAGATAGTTTCACCTCAAATGGTTTCTATTTTAATTGGTCTTGCTGTGATTTTATTAATTAATTTAATTGTTGTAGTAAAAATTTGCTACTACACTCATACTTCCCTACGTCCTTTTAGAAGATAAAATTATTTATGCGAAGACCTATTCGAAAGGTTCATCCAGTTTTAAAAGTTGTAAACGGAGCTTTTGTAGATCTCCCAGCCCCATCTAATTTATCAGTTTGATGAAATTTTGGTTCACTTTTGGGGTTATGTTTAGTAATTCAAATTGCAACTGGATTATTTTTAGCAATACACTATACAGCCCACGTAGATTTAGCTTTCAGCTCTGTTGTGCACATTAGACGAGATGTTACATATGGTTGACTTCTTCGGGCACTTCATGCTAATGGAGCTTCTTGATTTTTTATTTGCTTATATTTTCATATTGCTCGTGGTATATATTATGGATCTTATTTATATTTGCACGTATGAAATGTTGGAGTTATTCTTTTATTTTTAATTATAGGAACAGCTTTCCTAGGCTATGTTCTTCCATGAGGACAAATATCTTTTTGAGGTGCTACAGTAATTACAAATCTACTTTCAGCAATCCCATATATTGGAAAAATATTAGTAGAGTGAGTATGAGGAGGATTTGCAGTAGATAATGCAACTCTTACGCGATTCTTCGCATTACATTTTCTACTACCATTTGCAGTAGCTGGGTTAGCTATTTTACATATGTTGTTTTTACATGAAACAGGTTCTAATAACCCATTAGGCTTGAATAGTGACGGAGAAAAAGTTCCATTCCATTCTTATTACACATTTAAAGATTTAGTTGGGTTCCTTGTGGTGATATGTTTATTGACAATACTAGCTTTATTTTCTCCGCAGCTTTTAACAGATCCTGAAAATTTTATTCCTGCAAATCCTTTAGTAACTCCAGTCCATATTCAGCCAGAATGATACTTTCTTTTTGCATATGCTATTCTTCGATCTATTCCTAATAAATTAGGAGGAGTTTTAGGCCTAGCTGGATCTGTCGCTATTTTGTTTATCTTACCTTTTACTCATCAAGGAAAATTTCGTTCATCTGCATTTTACCCTTTAAATCAAATTTTATTCTGAACTTATATTGGAATTTTTTTTATTTTAACTTGAATTGGAAGTTGTCCAGTAGAAGCCCCATATGAACAAATTGGACAAATTTTTACAGCTTTATATTTCATATATTTTATTATCAACCCTTTAGTACAAAAATTATGAGATAATATTTTAGACTATTAAGACTTAAAACATTAAAGTTATTTCCTGGGGACAGTTTGTCTTGAAAACAAACTTTAAGTGTTCGATTCACTTGATAACTTAAAGCAACAAGAATTTTAGTATTCACTTTTGGCTTACAAGACCAATGCTCTTAATTAAGCTATTGCTGCTTATACGATATGAGTACATTTTATTTAACATTATTAAGTATATTTGGAATTTTAATGAGATTTCTTACTTTGTCTTTACAATACAAGCATTTATTAAGAATCCTATTAAGCTTAGAAGCTATTACAATAAGCCTTTTTATTATAATATTCTCAATATCTAATAATGTAATGCTTAGCGGACAAACTTCTTTAATTCTTATTACAATAGGTGCATGTGAAGCAAGGCTAGGTTTAGCAATTTTAGTTGCAATTATTCGTAGAGAAGGGAATGACTACGTATCAAGATTTTCTACATATAACTGCTAGGTTTAGTTTTAATAGGGCTTTCATTTATATTTCTACCTAGAAAATACTCATGGTATCTAAAAATATGATCTCTTGCTTTAGGCAGTATGATTTCTTTATTTCACTTGTTCACTCCATTCTTTTCGTATGAAAGAATTAATTTAATAATAGCTCATGATTCTTTATCAAGTATCTTAATTTCCCTAACTTTATGAATTTCTCTGATAATAATGTTAGCTAGACAAAATAGGGTAAAAATTAGTAATAATAGTCATTTGTTATTTTCCTCTTTTTTACTACTATTAAACTTAATTTTAATTGTTACTTTTTTAGCCTCAAGAAGACTTTTATTTTATTTCATATTTGAAGCTTCTTTAATTCCAACCCTTCTTTTAATTTTAGGATGAGGATATCAACCAGAACGATTACAAGCTGGAATATATATAATAATTTATACAGTTGCAGCTTCCCTTCCTCTACTATTAACTGTTTTATGAGCATCTCAAGAACTTTTTACTAGAAAAATACTTTTAGGAAGTTTACTACGAAATTCAGTTGTCGATACAGAAATAAATTGGACCTGAAATATCTTAGTAATTTTAATTTTCAGAGCTTTTCTTGTAAAACTCCCTATGTTTATGGTTCATTTGTGACTTCCTAAGGCCCATGTTGAGGCTCCAGTCGCCGGATCAATAGTATTAGCAGCTATTTTACTTAAATTAGGTGGTTATGGAATTTTACGATTCTATCAATATTTAAACTTTTTTCCCTTAGAAAACTTAATTATTATCTTTTCATTGGCAATTTGAGGAGGTGTTTTAACGAGAATTATTTGTTTTCGTCAAATTGATTTGAAATCTTTAATTGCTTATTCTTCAATTGGTCATATATCACTAATGTTAGCAGGTGTATTTTCCAACTCTTCATGAGGTTGAGCAGGAGCCTTAGTATTAATGTTATCCCACGGATTTTGCTCTTCAGCTCTTTTTGCTTTAGCTAATTATACTTATGAAAAATCTCATACCCGAAGTTTATTCCTAAGAAAAGGAATATTAATACTACTTCCAATATTAAGCATATGATGATTCTTCTTTTGTATTATAAACATGGCTGCTCCACCTAGTATAAATTTACTAGGGGAAATCCTTATTTTTCCTTCGGTAATTTTCAGCTCAACATATTATTTTATTCCTTTAGGTTTAATAAGATTTCTTGCTGCCTTATATAGTATATATCTATTTACTTCAATTCAACACGGAGGAAGTCCAAAATTCGTAAAACCATTTAATCAGTTTAAACCAGCCGGGTTTCTTTTATTATTTCTACACTGAATTCCAGGGAATTTTTTGATTTTAAAAAGAGAACTAGTATCTATATGAATCTAAAGTCAAGTTAGTTTATACAAAACATCAGCCTGTGGATTTGAAAATGAAAAAATTAATTTCACTTGACCATGTTTACAAAATTAAAGTCTTCTTCTATCAGCTCACTTTTCCTTCTTAGTTATAGTGCTCTTTTACTCCCCTTAACTATAATATTTGTCTTTAAAGAAACTAGAATCATTATAGAATGAAGAATTATCCAAGTTAGATCCTGTATAATAACTATAATTCTGATCTTAGACCCTATCAGGCTTAGTTTTAGAAATGTAGTTTGTTTAATTTCAGGTTGTGTAATGCTTTTTTCTTCTAGTTACATATCTCATGATCCTTTTCTTAAGCGATTTACTTGATTAGTTATACTCTTTGTCTTATCCATAAATTTATTAGTATTTATTCCTAGCTTACCCGCATTATTGCTTGGATGAGATGGATTAGGTATTGTATCCTTTGTGCTTGTAATTTATTACCAAAATATAAAATCATTAGGTGCCGGAATATTGACAGTTTTAGCGAACCGAATTGGGGATGTTATAATTTTAATTTCTATTGGTTTGTTAGTCTTACAAGGACATTGAATAATTACTTCAATTTGAGACTTCTATTTAAGTACCTGAGTAGCTGTCACGATTACCTTAGCAGCCATAACAAAAAGAGCTCAAATTCCATTTTCTAGTTGACTTCCTGCTGCTATAGCAGCACCTACTCCGGTATCAGCTCTAGTACATTCATCCACTCTAGTTACTGCTGGTGTATTTTTAATTATTCGATTTTTTCCTTTTCTACAATCCATTTCTGGATTTCAGACATTTCTTTTATTTATCTCTGTCCTAACTCTTTTAATGGCTGGAATTGGGGCAAATTATGAAAATGATCTTAAAAAAGTTATTGCTTTATCTACCCTTAGTCAATTAGGTGTTATAATAATAAGACTAGGTATAGGAATACCTTATTTAGCTTTATTCCATCTTTATACTCATGCACTTTTTAAAGCACTTTTATTTTTATGTGCTGGAATAATTATCCATAATAGCTCAAATACACAAGACATTCGCCATATAGGACTTTTGTTTTCTCAAGCACCTCTTACAGTAGGTTGTATAAACGTTGCAAATTTAGCTCTATGTGGAGCCCCATTTTTAAGAGGATTCTACTCTAAAGATTTAATTTTAGAATTTTCTCTACACAGTCCAACTAATATATTAATAATTTTATTAATTTTTTTAGCAACAGGAATAACAGCCGCTTATTCTCTTCGTTTATCTTTCTGCTCGTTATGAGGATCAATAAAAAATTCACCTTTCCATGCTAAGCAAGAAGCGGATCCTTATGTAAATTGAGCCACAACAACCTTAACATTGGCAGCTATTGCAGCAGGTTTATATTTTCAAAATATTTTTTTAACGTTTTCTCCGACCCCTTTTATTCTTCCTTTTATACATAAAATACTAACTATGACAGTTATTTTCTTAGGTCTATTTACAGCTTCTATTTTGTGGGATTCTACTCACACACCAACCAAAATAAATAAAACTAAATTTTTTTTCTCTACAATATGATTCTTGGCCCCTATTTCAGCCCAACCAATGACCAAGTTTTCTATACTATTAGGAACAAATATAATGAAATCAATTGACATAGGATGACTAGAAATTCTTGGAGGACAAGGATCAGCCTTTGTAAGTAGAAACTTATCTAGCTCTAATCAGAAAATTCAGATTAAAACTTTTAATTTTTTTATTGCTTTAATATTATTTGCATTAATTATTTTTATCCAAATATAGCTTCGATAGCTTACAATTAGAGCATAGCACTGAAGATGCTAGGGTGACAATTAATGTCTCAAAGTAACCAATAAATTATAGATATATGGGACGGAATCCATTTCATTTAGTAGAATTTAGCCCTTGACCTTTAACTGGGTCGATAGGGGCATTATTTTTAACTTCAGGTTTAGCTGGCTGATTCCATGGTTATGGTTACATTACTATGGTTATAGGCTTAGTGTTAATCGTCATAACTATGGTTCAATGATGACGAGATGTAATTCGAGAAGCTACTTTTCAAGGGTATCATACTATTCAAGTTTCTAAAGGACTTCGATGAGGTATAATTCTTTTTATTGTATCTGAGGTTTGTTTTTTCTTTGCTTTTTTCTGAGCATATTTTCATAGTAGATTAGCTCCTAGTCCTGAATTAGGATCTTGTTGACCTCCTATAGGAATTGTTCCCTTAAATCCTTTTGAAGTTCCTTTATTAAATACAGGTGTTTTATTAGCTTCTGGGGTCACTGTGACGTGAGCTCATCATAGTTTGATAGAAGGGGATAATCCCGGGGGGTTACAAGGATTAATTGCTACAGTAGCTCTTGGTGTATATTTTACTTTTTTACAAGGTAGAGAATATTATGAGGCTTCTTTCACAATTGCTGATGGAGTTTATGGTTCTAGATTTTTTGTGGCAACAGGATTCCATGGTTTGCATGTTTTAATTGGTAGAACTTTTTTACTTGTGTGCCTTGCCCGTGTATGATTGCAACACTTTTCAACTGGGCATCATTTTGGTTTCGAGGCCGCTGCATGATATTGACATTTTGTAGATGTAGTGTGACTTTTCTTATATCTTTCTATCTATTGATGAGGGTGTTAAGTTAATCATAGCTTTTATATATTCTTAGGTGACTGAGTTATATAAGTGTTAGATTTTTAATCTAAAAACAGCAGATTTTGCTCCTAAGAGTTGACTAGATACTTTAAAATAAAAGATCTGATTTGCATTTAGAAAATAAGTATTTATACTTTCTGGTCAAAATTAATTTAGGTATAAAAAGCGAGAAATTTGCATATGGTTTCGGCCCATATCTTGAGGGTGTGAGTCCTTCTTTATATTATATAAATGAAAGCCAAAGTAGAGGCACCTATCTGTTAATTAGGAGAATGTAATAAAATTTACTCATTTAGGTTTTTTATAATATACATAGTATTACGCCGGATGAACGGAAATCATTGATGTTGATTAATATGTGGCTAAAAGCCTCTGATACTAGAATGTTAGGAAGGTTAATTAGTAGTTTTATTGCTATTGTCTTGTCCTGTGTTGTTATAGGACTTGGATGGGTTTTAGCTAAGCGAGCCATCTCTGACCGAGAAAAAAGATCCCCTTTTGAATGTGGGTTTGATCCTATTAAATCTGCACGTCTTCCGTTTTCTTTACGATTTTTTTTGCTTGCTATTATTTTTCTAATTTTTGATGTAGAAATTGTTCTTTTATTTCCTATTTTGATTAGAATGACTAGAAGGTTTTCTTTTGCTGTTGTAATTAGGTTATTTATTTTTTTAATAATTCTAATTGTAGGCCTATTTCATGAATGAAATGAAGGATCCTTAGATTGAGCTCAATAAATTGAATTAGAAAAAACTTGGAGTAAAACAGGGCTGCTAACTTTGTTTTGGGTAATTCGATTTTATCCTTTTTCTTATGTTTTCTGTTCTCCCTTTTAGTTATATATTTATAGTTGTAATAGTTATGGGGACTCTTCTTTCTGTTTCTTCTTTTCATTGATTAAGTATTTGAGCTGGATTGGAAATTAATTTAATCGGTTTTCTTCCTTTATTAGTATATCAAAAAAGGACTTCAGAGAGGGAATCAGCTGTGAAATACTTTATCGTTCAAGCATTAGGATCTAGAATACTAATTTTTGGGAGTTTAATTGCTTTTAATATATCTTTTACTTGAGATTTATATAGAAGTAGGGTAAGCTATTCTGTGGGGTTGTTGGTTATTATGAGCGGGTTATGTATAAAATTAGGATTATTTCCATTCCATTATTGACTGCCAAGAGTAATAGCTGGGCTTCCTTGAGTTACTTGTTTGCTTTTAGCAACATGGCAAAAATTTGCTCCTCTCTTTCTTTTTTTATGTCTATTAGAACTTAGAGAATCATATATACTTATTTTTTCTTTATGTATTATTAGGGCAGGATCAAGTATTGTAGGCGGAATTGGAGGTATAAATCAAACACAGATCCGTGCTTTGTTAGCTTATTCTTCTATCGGTCATTTAGGTTGAATAACTTTTGCTTTATTACATAGAGAGTGATCAATAAAATTTTATCTTTTAGTTTATGTTATTGTCTCCTTATTTATATTTACTAGGTTGTGAGCTAGAGATCTTTCTACTATAAAAGATATTAGTAGACTAAAGAATTTTAGATTTATACAAATGAGTATTATACTTTTTCTCCTATCTCTTGGTGGATTACCTCCTTTGCTTGGGTTTATTTCTAAATGATTGGTTATTTTAATTAGTAGAAGGAACAGTCTTTTTTTTGTATTATTTTTTCTTATTTTAGGTTCTCTAATAAGTCTATTTTATTATTTAAGTTTGTTTTTTTCAGTATTTTTAAGAAATCTTAAAGAGGGCGGAATAAGAAGTTTCATATTAAAAAGAAAATATAGTAGTAGTTTAGCTCTAGCTGTTTCAGTTAATTTAATTGGAGGAGTTTTGATTGCCTACAGGAATATTTTTTATATACTTTAA